AATAACAGGAACATTTAAATAAGTTTGATTCTTCATTGGATCATAAAATCCCACCTTTCTAAGATCTTTTCCTTCTCTTCGGGATCGAACATCAATTGCAACGATTCGATAGACGGCTCATTGGGATAGATGTAGATGAACAATACCCCCCCTAGAACCGTATAGGAAGTTTTCTCCTCATACGGCTCGAGAAAAAATGATTTGATTCGACGTTTTGTCTATGTATGCAATTCTAATAAATTAAATGACAAATGAGCCTATAAAATCACTTAGACTATGATTTCAGTCTTTTTTTTCCTTCCTGAAAATGAAAAAGAAACCATTCGTACTCATAACTCAAGTTGGATAACTCTCAACTAGCTCAAAGGAAAAATATTTAGTAAATTTCATTTATTGAGTGGTCTTTACCCCCTTTTGTTTCTCTCGTTTCAAATTCTATTTGGAGTCTTTAGTCTGATCCAGTTATTGAGACTATCGAGACAATTAAAATGGTGTTTCCTTGTTCTTAGATCCTTTATTCTTATTTTTAATCATTGGGTTTAGACATTACTTCGGTGCTTCTTAATCCTTTCAAAATGGCAGCAACATACCCTTTTTTGATTTCTTTCTATCAAAGAATCCTCTGGACAGCTGATTCACGAGTGATACACTTTGAATCAAAAAGTTGGATAAATTCCAACAAGTTTTACTTTTGAATTGAAAACTTGCTCGAATTGGATGCTTTTGATTTCTATATATGGAAGATACATTTACGAAGTTGTTCCGATTTATTGGCATTAACCCTAGATCCTTGCCCCCGAGAAATTAATTAATCCTTTCTACTCGAGCTCCATCGTGGACTATTTACAACCCTCAAAAAATCGAGTGTAACAGAACAAACAATGTCGAGCCAAGAGCACCCTCATTCCTAGATAAATCGAAAATGGTGGATGTCAAAATCCACAACGGATCGTGTCCTTCAAGTCGCACGTTGCTTTCTACCACATCGTTTCAAACGAAGTTTTACCATAATATTCCTCAAATTTGGAACCGGTATGGAATTGATTCAATCATGGAATCATGAATAGTCATTGGTTCAGTTGTACATCGACATCGTAATCTAGACCTTTTCTTCTATATATGATACGTGGAACGGTTTTTCTGAAAAAGTCTTAGCAAGAAAAGATCTTTAACATACATAAATAATATATAAATAATAGAAACAAATAGAAATATGAATCTGCATCTTCAAGTGACTCATATAGGATTGATTAAAGGATTTCCTACCTTTTGAGTACCAAAAATTCCACTTACAAGGAATCAAAATTTAGTCAAAATAGTTCGAATTGAAATTTAAAAAGTTTCCTATTTAGACATCATTATTTAATTTGAAGAAAATTGGACAATAATTAAGTATCACGTTTGATCTTCATAGGAAGATAAGCCTTCCTTTTTTAATTGACTCGTCTCTGATTTAATTTAAAATAGATCAAAGATAAAGAAGAAAGAAATCCAATTTTTTTATGAGATGGATAAAAAAATTATGTAAGTTCAAATTTGAATCTTTATTCTGTTCATCTGATTACGAAAATCAAAATAGAAAATAAAATATTATAGGGAGGGTTTTTCATATCTATCAGATAGACTGAACAGTTGTCACTGTTATAGATATTCTATAATTCGAATATAGAATTTATATAATTTAAGGGATCACAAATCTTTTTCACAAAAACTCAAAATTTTTTGTTATTCAAGTTATTAAAATAGAACGATATATATCATATAAGCGATACATTTCCTTATTTTCTATAGATTGTGTTTAACATGGGATTGAGTAATATTTCAATAATCGACTCTTGTCATAAAGTGAATAAAAGGGATAGGATAAATCAACCCTGCCTCAATCGGTACATAGATTTCCAATTTTTCATTAGAGCCAAACACTAAATACCTAAATAAAATGAGATTCAAAGAAAATAGATTGGCTCCATAATATATTTCTATATGTTATGGAACTTGATCGTTTGTTAATGATATTCAAACAGACACAGATATTCAAATTAATACGGATTAACTCCCCCTTCTTCTTTCTATGGGAATAATGGAGCATAAAAAATGGATATGTTCTGGGACGGAAGGATTCGAACCTCCGAATAGCGGGACCAAAACCCGTTGCCTTACCACTTGGCCACGCCCCATTTCAATTTCTAATCTACACTAAGAAACAATAATATTGGTATTGGTTCTTTGTCAACTACAGTCTGAATATCTATATATCTATAGAACAGATTGGTACTAGAATTTTTATACATATAGATATAGAATTCAACTAAATTTATTGATCATTACATCGAATTCAATTAAGATATTGTATGAAAGTATGATTTCTTCTATTCTCCTTTGAGAATTGGAGGATTTTGAATTGGGTGGGTTCAAAGAAAAAGAAGGGTTTTTTGTATACCTTACTTACTTTCTTCCTTTTTCCTTATATCAAAAACTCAATCAAAATGCAATTATCTCC